ATGCGCTGACTATATTCTACTAATCATAAAGACATCGGCACTATATATTTAATTTTCGGTGCATGAGCTGGACTTTTAGGCACATCTATAAGACTTCTAATCCGAATCGAATTAGGCCAACCAGGCGCATTTCTCGGTAGAGACCAATTATATAATACTATTGTAACTGCCCACGCCTTCCTAATAATTTTCTTTCTCGTTATACCAGTAATAATCGGTGGCTTTGGTAATTGACTAGTACCATTAATACTAGGGGCACCCGACATAGCATTCCCCCGACTAAACAATATAAGATTCTGACTTCTTCCTCCCTCACTCACCCTACTTCTCGCATCAGCAGCAGTAGAAAAGGGAGTTGGAACAGGATGAACAGTATACCCTCCTTTAGCAGGCAATATCGCTCATGCAGGCCCCTCAGTTGACTTAGCAATTTTCTCTCTCCACTTAGCCGGAGTCTCTTCCATTCTAGGGGCGTTAAACTTCATTACCACAGTAATAAATATACGCACAAAAGGACTCCGCCTAGAACGGGTCCCCTTATTTGTCTGGTCAGTAATAATTACCGCCATCCTACTCCTTCTATCCCTCCCAGTACTAGCAGGAGCAATTACCATGCTCCTAACCGACCGTAATCTCAATACGGCCTTCTTCGACCCGGCTGGTGGCGGCGATCCAGTCCTCTACCAACACCTATTCTGATTCTTCGGCCACCCTGAAGTCTACATTCTAATTCTACCAGGATTTGGTATAATTTCTCACATCGTCACTCACTACTCTGCTAAACTGGAGCCATTCGGCACTCTTGGTATAATTTACGCAATATTAGGTATTGGAATCCTCGGATTCATTGTATGAGCCCACCACATGTTCACTGTAGGCATAGACGTCGATACACGCGCTTACTTCACCGCCGCCACAATAATTATTGCAGTTCCCACAGGCATTAAAGTATTCAGCTGGCTTGCCACAATCCACGGTAGACGAATTAAATACGAAATTCCAATATTGTGAGCCCTAGGCTTCATCTTTCTTTTCACAGTTGGGGGACTTACAGGAATTGTTCTTGCAAATTCATCTATTGATATTATTCTCCACGATACATATTATGTGGTAGCTCACTTCCATTATGTCCTGAGAATAGGAGCGGTTTTCGCGATCTTTGGTGGATTCACCCATTGATTCCCCCTATTCACAGGTTTAACTCTCCACCCCCGCTGAGCCAAAGTCCACTTCTTCTCAATATTTATTGGAGTAAACCTAACATTCTTCCCGCAACACTTCCTTGGACTCAATGGCATACCTCGACGCTATTCAGACTACCCAGACGCAATAACTAAATGAAACGTAATTTCTTCAATAGGGTCTATGCTATCCTTTATTGCATTATTACTATTCATTTTCATTATTTGAGAAGCTTTATCCAGTCAACGAGGAGTAATTGCTGCAAGCCATCAACCTTCATCACTCGAATGACAAGACCTTCTTCCTCTCGACTTCCACAATTCATCAGAAACCGTAATTATCACTGCACCATTAAGTGAAAGCCAACTTGGCACTTACCTGTTACGTAAGCCCCTGCTCAACGAGCTCACTTAAATGCCTCACTGAGGACAACTCCTTCTTCAAGACGCCGTATCACCAATTATATCTATGTTAATTAGATTCCACGACCACGCCATGCTTGTACTAATTATAGTTATTACATTTGTAGGTTATGCACTCATAGCCCTAATAATAAATTCTTTATCATGTCGACACATCTCAGAAGCACAAGAAGTAGAAACCATCTGAACAATCTTGCCTGCCGGCGTCCTTCTATTTCTCGCCCTTCCCTCCCTACGCCTGCTCTACCTTATAGATGAGGTCGCTGCACCCGGAGTAACAGTTAAAGCAGTAGGACATCAATGGTACTGAAGATATGAGTATTCTGACTTTACTAATATCGAATTCGACTCATATATAACCCCCACTAATGACCTTGAACCTGGCCAATTTCGACTGTTAGAAGTTGACAACCGTACCATCCTTCCTGTTAATATCGAAGTACGCATACTAATTACCGCAGCAGATGTAATTCACTCATGAACAATTCCAGCGCTAGGAGTAAAAGCAGACGCAATCCCAGGGCGTCTCAACCAAATCGGATTTATTATTCAACGACCCGGAATCTACTATGGCCAATGTTCAGAAATTTGTGGAGCGAACCACTCATTTATACCCATTGCAATCGAAGCAATCAATAACAAATCATTTATTAACTGAATTACAAGGTTCAATTAACACTACTACTTTAGTATAAAAAGTACAACCGCCTTCCAAGCAGTAAGTTTAACAATAAAAGTAGTAATAATAAAGCATGCGCCTCACCCCCACCTTACCCATTTTTTATATATATATATATATATATAATATAATATATTTATAAATTTTTATATATATTATATTACTAATAAAAACATAATTAAAAATTTTATTTTTATTTTATTATTATTATTATTATTTATTATATTCAGCTATTTTTCCGCGCTCCGGCCCTGGCTACGCATCGTAAACCGGCGGCCCGGGCCGGCGCGGAAAAAGCGATTAAAAAATAATCAATTTATTTTTATTAATTATATAAAAATAAATATATATTATAAAATATATACCTGAACGAACGCGATTTTTCCGTTTTTTTGAAAATTCACTATAAACTAACTAAAACATATACACACGCCCGTAAATTTCACCATTTCACTATATCCCCCTACATTTTCGTTACATCTCAATAAAAAAAAARACGACAGATAAAGAGARAAAAAAAAAAAAAAAAAAAAAAATCCTTTTTTTGTATTATATATTACCTATCAATTTACTAAAATATTATCTTGCTGCCGCTGCTCATCGGCGCCATTTCGCCCCTTTCCGGCTTTTCGCCTCCAGCTCGCTGTATCACATGCTTATTAATATACTTACTGCCTTATTTATTATTCCATTTCTTAGCCCTGTAAACATGAAAGACCCCGGTTATACTTTATTTGGGGGGACCCATTTTTTTCTCCGGGTTTTCCCCCATTACTGTTAAAAGGCTTCATCTAAATAACTTATCGGCATTTTTGCCGGTTTTATAAAACCTTGATTATTTTCTTATTTATTTTATCGCCCCGTTTTCTGCTACTTCTCATCTGCCGTAAGATAAAATAAGCTAATATAAGCTGCCGGGCTCATACCCCGAGAATGGATAAATCCTTTTGTCAATGGAACTCTAGTTAATAAATAACATTCGTTTGTCAAGCGCAAGTTGCCCTGCGGCGTGTTCCTATGCCTCACTTAGCACCCCTATCTTGAATTTTAGCCCCATCTATCTTTGTACTAATATTAATTATTATTATAACATCCATATGATGGCACATTACCCCACTATTCCCCAAAGTCTCCCCATCAGACTCCCCTGTGGGGATACCCCTGTGACCATGATGCTGGAGTGGCCGAGGCAGAGGCCATAGCCTGTAAAGCTATTCACGAGAATATCTCTTCCAGTAATGGTCCGCCAACCATTTCACCTAGTAGAATTTAGACCTTGACCCTTTACAGGCTCTATAGGAGCCTTAGCTCTAACTATTGGCCTCGCGGCCTGGTTCCATGGATATGGTATAACATGCCTCACACTGGGTGCTGTTATCATTCTTCTTACAATACTACAATGATGGCGCGATATTATTCGCGAAGGAGTGTTTATAGGGCACCACACATCACACGTAACTAAGGGCCTTCGATGAGGAATAATTTTATTTATTGCATCAGAAGTATTATTTTTCTTTGCATTTTTTTGAGCATTCTTTCATAGAAGCCTAGCACCCACCCCAGAACTTGGATGTACATGGCCCCCTACAGGTATTACTCCAATCAACCCGTTTAGAGTGCCCCTTTTAAACACCGCAGTACTTTTAGCAAGGGGTGTCACAGTCACTTGAGCCCATCATAGTTTAATTGAAGGAAGCCGCGAAAGAGCAATTCAAGCTTTATCACTTACGGTAAGATTAGGAATTTACTTTACTTTTCTCCAAGCCGGAGAATATATTGAAGCACCATTTACAATTGCCGATAGTGTTTACGGCTCAACATTTTTCGTAGCTACCGGATTCCATGGCCTTCATGTACTCATTGGAAGAACCTTTTTAACTGTATGTTTAATCCGTACCATACTCCACCAATTCAGAACAGGCCATCATTTCGGGTTTGAAGCAGCCGCGTGATACTGACACTTTGTAGATGTCGTTTGAATTTTCTTATACCTCTGCATTTATTGATGGGGCTCATTACAGTATAGTGTAACACGCACATAGATCTTTGAACTCTACAGAAGGCCCCCCTTACTGTAAGGACCTATAATAGTCCAATGACCCTATTAATTATTCACAGCATTCTACTTACCTTAGTCACATCCTGTCTTATAGCGTTATCACCAATCTCTCTAGGGGTTACTGTTCTATTTATCGCTCTTATATCATCGATAAGAATTGCCGCCATATCGACCACATGATATGGCCTGATTATATTCATTATCTACGTAGGAGGAATACTTGTAATGTTTTCCTATTTTGCGGCCCTTCAGCCAAACCAACACATTACGAACTGAATGTGGTGAGCTTCACCGCCAATCTTTATTATATTCATCTATATCGGCCTCACCCCCACATTCTCTTTAAACCAATTAAACACCTCCATCAAACCCCTGTTCACATCACACAATACAGCAGTTCTTATATTTCTCGCAATTCTCCTATTTCTCGCCCTAATTGCGGTTGTCAAAACTTCTCGATCTTATCAGGGACCATTACGCCCATTTGCTTTATAATATGTTCAGACCAATTCGAAAAACCCACCCGGCAATTAAAATCGTCAACAACAGTCTTATCGACCTGCCCGCACCTAATAACCTCTCTATTTGGTGAAATTTCGGGTCTATGCTTGGCCTGTGTTTAATTATCCAAATTATTACCGGACTTTTTTTAGCTATACATTATACCCCCCACATCGAACTTGCTTTCTCATCTATTGCTCACATTATACGGGATGTAAATTATGGGTGGCTTCTACGATTTCTTCACGCAAACGGCGCATCATGATTCTTCATCTGCGTGTATCTCCACGTAGCACGAGGAATTTACTACGGCTCTTACATATATATGGAAACTTGAAACTTGGGAGTTATCTTACTAGTCGCACTTATAGCAACCGCCTTTGTTGGCTATGTTTTGCCCTGAGGACAAATAAGCTTCTGGGGTGCAACAGTAATCACTAACCTCCTATCTGCCATTCCCTATGTAGGAAAAATACTGGTTGAATGAATGTGGGGCGGATTTGCCGTAGATAATGCCACCCTAAACCGATTCTTCGCAATTCACTTTCTTCTCCCATTTATTATGGCCGCCCTTTCAATACTGCACTTATTATTCCTACATCAAACAGGATCCAATAATCCATTAGGGATTAACTCCAATATAATAAAAATCCCGTTCCATATTTACTACACCACAAAGGACGCTGTTGGATTTATTATCCTCCTCGCGTCGCTAGTATTTATTTCCCTGTTTACCCCTAATCTATTAGGCGACCCTGAAAACTTTGTACCAGCAAACCCCTTGGTGACTCCAATTCATATTAAACCTGAGTGATATTTTTTATGGGCATACGCTATCCTACGCTCTATTCCCAACAAATTAGGCGGTGTCGTTGCAATATTTGCTGCTATTCTCATCCTATTCATTCTACCCTTGATTGCTACCCACAAAGCTATAGGACTAGTTTTCTATCCAACATCACAAGCCATGTTCTGGCTTCTGTCTGCCGATACCCTCCTTTTAACATGAATTGGCGGCTGCCCAGTAGAGCCCCCGTACGAAATATTAGGCCAAATCTGCACCTTCTTATACTTCTTCCTCCATATCATAATCCCTATAACGGCAAATCAATGAGACCAAATCAACCGCTCCGTTTAAGGCCTTAAGTTAAATTAAACTAAAAGCCTTCAAAGCTTTAAATGACTTACGTCAGGCCTTGATGATGACAGACATCTTCTCATCCTTTGACCCAAACATCAACTCTCTTCATGCTTCATATTCATCAAGCACATTTTGACTAACCTCTTTTCTTTCACTTATAGTATTTACAACATCAACCTGAATTATCCCGTCAAATCACAAATGATCCGTATATTCTCTTATAAGAATAATAAATACTCAATCAGACCGAACAAGAGGGCGACACTTAAAAGGATTTAATCATACAATTGTTACACTTTTTACATTAATTATTATAATTAACGCCATAGGACTACTTCCATACGTATTCAGATTTTCAAGGCATCTCTTATTTACTCTGACATTTGGCCTTCCTCTATGGCTAAGTCTTATCTGTTCTGCGGTTATATACGACACCAAAAGATGAATTGCAAGACTCTTGCCCGGAGGCGCTCCAGATTGACTAAACCCATTCTTAGTAGTAATTGAAACCATTAGAATTACTGTACGACCACTAACCCTTTCATTTCGACTAGCTGCAAATATAAGCGCAGGACATATTGTTTTAAGCCTAATTGGAGCCTATGCCGCTGCCGCAGCAATCACCAATATGCCTGTATTTATTCTTCTAATTTTAACTCAAATTATATATATTATCTTCGAAATAGGAATCTGCTTAATTCAAGCCTATATCTTCTGTTTATTACTAAGCCTATACTCTGATGACCACCCGTCTCACTAAAAGTGAAAATGACCGGTTTCGGCCCAGTTAAAGATATTAATTTATCCGCTTTTGTAAAAGTAGTTTAATATAAAACACTGACTTGTGGCGCCAGTAATACTATAAAGTCTTTTATCATGCTCACTGCAATTGTATCAACCCTATCCTTATCAGCCGGCTTATCCCTCATCGCAGCCATAACGGTCAAATTCACAACTAAAACATTTATCATTGAATGAAACCTTGTCCCCCTACTAACAACCAACATCAACCTCCCCATTATTATCGACCCAGAGGGAGCCTTATTTGTATGCGTCGTATTAACCATCGCTGCAAGAGTAATTCAATTTACCAAAACATATATAAAAGACGAAAAATTTATTAAACGGTTTATTATTTTACTTATATTATTCGTAATATCGATATTATTTCTCATTATTTCCCCCAGAATAATTACACTACTTCTCGGATGAGACGGCCTAGGTATTACATCCTTCGTGCTTGTAATCTATTTCCAAAACCCTAAAAGCCTAGGTGCCGGTCTTATTACTGCATTCACCAACCGCATTGGCGACGTTATAATCCTTCTATCAATTGCTATGACCATTCAGCAGGGACACTGATTTATTCTAAATATAGACGCCTACTCTGTAAATACAAGTATTATTTTATGCCTTCTTCTCGCAAGAATAACCAAAAGAGCCCAAATACCCTTCTCTAGCTGGCTCCCTGCAGCAATAGCTGCCCCAACACCTGTAAGAGCTCTAGTTCACTCTTCTACCTTAGTCACTGCAGGAGTATTTCTATTATACCGGTTTCACCCATTCCTCTCATCACTACCTCTATTCAACCACCTTCTAATAATTATCGCCACTATAACCATACTAATAGCCGGCGCCAGAGCCATAGCAGAATGCGACATAAAAAAAATTATTGCGCTATCAACCCTGAGACAACTTGGAGTTATAATATTTACACTAAGAATAAACCTCCCACAACTAACCTTCTTTCATCTGCTCACCCATGCCCTATTCAAGGCCCTTCTATTTATCTGTGCGGGAACTCTTATTCATTGTCACCACCACAGCCAAGACCTTCGATCAATAGGAAGAACCAGAAACCAAATACCCATAATTACCACTGCCATAACTATTGCCAATTTAGCCCTGTGTGGCATGCCTTTTATAGCAGGGTTTTATTCCAAAGACCTTATCATTGAATCATTCATAATACTAAACTACAATATAATTATTATTATTATATTCATTGCCGCCACAATTCTCACTACAGCATACACCACCCGTTTTACACTGTATGTTGTGTTGGGGCCACCACAAAGATCCGCTATTCAATATTCAACCGAAAGTCAAAGTGAGATAAATGCATGCTATGTTCTATCTAGAGGGGCCATTATAGGAGGCACCATTATTAACTGACTTTTACTATCTCCATTAAATGAACCAATTCTATCACTGAAAATAAAACTATTACCAACATTTATAATAATAACAGGACTAACAATAGGGGCGCTATATTACTATTCTAGCCACCCTCTAAGCCGCACCTTAATTACGTCACACAACACAATATGATTCTTAACACCCTTCTCCACACATATTATTTTACCAGTCCCCTTACAAGCATCCTTACTCCAACTAAAAATCACCGACCACGGCTGAAACGAATCGCCCAAACTGATTAATTTTATATCATACACATCAATTAACCTTATCACACACATACAACCAGCAACCATCACAACTCACATTATAAGCTCAACTCTAATCACCGCCTTAATCCTTATAATTCTATGCTTAAATAGCTTAATACTAAAGCATTACATTGAAGCCGTAAATATGAGCCACCTCTTTAAGCACCGTATCTATAGTATATCTATTACATTAACTTTTCACGTTAAAAACACACACTGTGTTAGATGCAGACTATAGTTTAAAAAAAACATTAGCTTTGGGAGTTAACAATCAGTAAACCTGTAGTCTGACGCATATAAAGCCAATTACAGGCGTTGGTCTTGTAAACCAAAGTTTGACCATAAAGTCTATATGTAATGTTCTCTTCGTTATCGAACCTACTTCCACTCCTAACTTTAATCACTATTCTCTGTATCTTAATTCAACGTCACCACCTTCTAATAGCACTCCTAGCAATAGAAGCTATAATCTTAACCCTAGTTCTCCTAATACTCTCATCACACGATGCACAATGAACCTTTATAATCATGATTATACTTACGTTCGGAGCATGCGAAGCAGGTCTAGGACTTGCCTGCATAGTATCAATAGCACGCTCCTACGGCAACGACCACCTCACCTCCCTATCAATCAACAAATGCTAAAAATTACACTCCCGATTATATCTATGCTCCTAATACAAACATGACATAAATCTATAATAAGTGCCACTATTATCGTCTTAATTTTTTTGCACTCCCTTATACCCACCTCATTAAGTTCCTTATCAACATCAAACTCTTTATCCATAGATTTAATATCATTTATCTTAATTGCTCTCACCCTATGAATTACACCTCTTATTATAAGTGCCAGACAAAAAATTATACTTCTCAATAAATCGCCAATAGTATTTATCATACTACTTACTACTCTAACACTCATTCTAGTTATGAGATTCTCTGTAAATAATATATTTATATTCTACATTTTATTTGAAGCATCCTTAATTCCAACATTAATTATTATTTTAACATGGGGGTATCAGCCTGAACGCCTTCAAGCAGGAATATACCTAATAATATATACAATCACAGCTAGCCTCCCGCTGCTAATAATAATATCCTCACTAACAGCACACCAACAAGACATAAACATATTTAATATATCTACATCAACATCTAACCTTCAACCCTCTCACTGAATTCTTTTAAATCTAGCATTTATAGTAAAATTACCAATATTTTTCACTCACTTATGGCTACCAAAAGCCCATGTGGAAGCTCCAGTTGCCGGGTCTATAGTTCTAGCCGCAATCCTTCTAAAATTAGGCGGATACGGCATAATACGAGTTTTGTATATAATGGGGCCCGCGGGCGGCCCCCTAAAACTTATTGTTCTCTCATTAGCCCTCTGAGGCGGAATAATCACTAGTCTTATCTGTATCCGACAACCTGACCTAAAATCACTAATTGCATACTCCTCAGTGGGGCATATAAGTCTTGTACTAGCCGGGATTATGACCAACACCCCCTGAGGAGTGTGGGGTGCTCTATCAATAATATTAGCCCACGGTCTCCTTAGATCTGCCCTATTTGCTGCAGCCAATATGATATACGAACACACAACCTCTCGTAATTTAATTCTTAATAAAGGAACAATAATTCTATTTCCATCTATATCCTTAACCTGATTTATCATATCGGCAGCAAATATGGCTGCCCCGCCCTCAATTAACCTCATAGCAGAAATTATATTAATTTCAGCCAATATCGCAACTCTCATTATCTCGGCCCTACCTTTAGCTCTTATAAGATTTCTAGCCGCATGTTACTCATTAATGATATACACAAACCTACATCACGGGCCCTCTAACTATACAACAAACTTTTTAACCTCAATACCTACACGAAACCTTATCACCCTGTATATACACACTATACCTGTATTTATACTAATTATATGTCCCTCATTTATTTCAATGTGATAATATTGTTTGATTCTTGCTACCAATTTAATCCGCTTATAAAATAATACATGCAAGTTACCGCGCACCCGTGAACATAGCACCTATATTCTAAAAGAACAGAACATCTATTATAAGAAATATCAAACAATTCACTTCACGCCTGCAGTACAGTACCCTGTATAAATAACAACCGTTAGTAACGGACTTTAAGCATAAGTATCGGTCAAATTCGTGCCAGCAACCGCGGTTAAACGATAAATACAAGTTAAATATAAACGGGACTGTCATGACATTATATCAAAACAATGTGGTACAATACTCACCCTCATCTCCCCCACAAATGTCTATTAGTAACGAAAGGATGGACCAAAACAAGGATTAGATACCCTTCTATCCCATCCAATAAAATAACAGCCCGGGCAATACGGTCACACGACTAAAACCCAAAGAAATTGGCGGCACCTCATACTACTAGGGGAGTCTGTTTATTAATCGACAATCCACGCTAAACCACACTTAAACTCGACCAAGCCTGTATACTGCCGTCGCAAGTTGACCTTTAAAAGCGTCAACAACAAGAATCCTCTTCTATACGTCAGGTCAAAGTGCAGCCTACGCTTAAGTCTAAATGGACTACATTAAAAATACAACTGGACCGAAAACGGCACCTTTTTCGCCAAAGTGGACTTAGTAGTAAATTTAATTATAATATAAAAAATTGAACCGTAATCTGTAGTGTGCACACATCGCCCGTCACTCTCGCCGAAAGGGGAGATAAGTCGTAACAAAGTAGGCGTAACTGAAGTTGTGCCTTCAAGACAGAGCATGAACATGCATCTCACTTACACTGAAAATATAGAATAATATCTTGTCTTGAAACCGCACGCCATTCACCCTATTTTCCATTCATCCACTGTTTTCAATCTAATTAAAGATATTTATTTATATTATATAAAAGTAACTTACCCTGTACCTTTTGCATTATGGTTTAACAAGCACCAATCTTACGACACATCCCGAAGTATTGTCGAGCTGCCTATTTTCTGTTGAGCACCCAATCTATAATATTAAAACATTATAACCAGAAAAACATGCAGAGGCTACATACCCCGCGAAATACGATAGCTGGTTTCACAACCCCCAATATAAGTTGGTGTAGTAAAACACTATATAAAAATTAAAGGCTAAGCTTTAATTTCCACTCTATATCGTCTTCCTAATAATTCAATCTAGGCTTAATAGCAGCCCACCGCTTCACCGCGACAATTATCTATAACTACAATATTAAACCCATTGCCCCCTATAAGTGAACCCCCCATTATTAATGGTATTCATATAATGTTAAAACAAATATTATTTAATTCAATATATAACTATAATCTACTCAACCACATATACATCAACACCACATGATTAGAAGGAACTCGGCAAATACTATTTTCGCCTGTTTATCAAAAACATCGCCTATTGTATACATAATAGGTCCATCCTGCCCAGTGGAAACATTCTTAACGGCCGCGGTACCCTGACCGTGCAAAGGTAGCATAATCACTTGCCCTTTAATTGGGGGCTGGTATGAATGGACACACGAAAATATACTGTCTCCTAACCAAAAATAGAAACTAGAACTCAAGTGAAGATACTTGAATATCACTTCAAGACAAGAAGACCCTACAGAGCTTTATTAACTATGTATTACACTATCACACCACAACTTTCATTAATTTGGTTGGGATGACCAAAGACCAGTAAAACCGTCTTTCTCATTATTGGACAACAATCAAATCACCCATTACTGTACACGACGCAGCTACCTTAGGGATAACAGGCTAATCCCGCTAGAGAGATCACATTGACAGCGGGGGTTGGCACCTCGATGTTGGCTTAGTGAACCCTCTGAGCGCAGCAGCCCAGACGAGTCGGTTTGTTCAACCGTTAAAACACTACATGAGCTGAGTTCAGACCGGCGTAAGCCAGGTTAGCTTCTATCTGCAGAATCACAATATAAATCACAGTACGAAAGGACCCGAAAGTATGAAAAATTTTCTATTTAATGAACAAAAATAATATATCAATTAACTTCATCTTATTAATAGGTTGGCAGAGCTATGCACTTGACTTAGGATCAAACCACAGGGACTCCCTACCTATTAGTGTCTTGCCTGGGGCTGCGGGACCTTGAAAGTCAACGCCACGTGGTTCGAATCCACACCGACACTGGCTTTATAGCCTAACTCAAGGCATTTGAATTGCAATCAAACCATGTATTATATACTGAAGCCATTTGTAATGGCAGAATAGTGCATTAGACTTAAGCCCTAAATATGAAATTCATTTTCTTACAAAAATGACAGCCCTGTCGTTGACTATCTCAAGTCTTATTACCATAATTACAGCACTAATTGCCATAGCCTTCTTCACCCTCCTTGAACGCAAATATCTAGGATACATTCAGCTCCGTAAAGGACCTAATAAAGTAAGAGTCTCAGGAGTGCCCCAACCCTTTGCCGACGCTATTAAACTATTCATAAAAGAAATATCTAAACCAACACTAGCAAATATTATCCCGTTTATCATAGCACCAGCGCTAGGCCTATTTCTAGCCTTATTTATATGAATCTTATATCCATTTTCTGCAAGCCCTCTTTTCCTCCCTTGAGGTATTCTACTATTTCTATGTGTCTCCAGAATAAACGTCTACACAACTCTATTTAGGGGCTGAGCGTCTAACAGTAAATACTCACTATTAGGAGCCCTTCGCAGTATTGCTCAGACCATCTCCTACGAAATTAGTATAGCCCTAATTCTTCTATCCCCCCTTCTAATTATATCAACATTAACCATTAATTACACCTGCACCAACCACACCATTATATGAATACTAATATGACCACTATCTATCATCTGATTTACCTCCTGTCTTGCAGAAACCAACCGCACTCCCTTTGATTTAGCAGAAGGAGAATCAGAACTTGTCTCCGGATTCAACACAGAATATAGATCCGGCTCCTTCGCCCTAATTTTTATAGCCGAATACACCAATATCCTTGTAATAAGTATAATTACAGCCGCAATCTTCACATCATTCTCTCACATATACTGAATTCATGATCTATACTTACCATCCATCACAATCACTATTGCTTCTATATTCATTTGAGCACGAGGGGCATACCCACGCATGCGATATGATAAACTAATGGCCCTAACCTGAAAACAATTTCTACCAACAAGTCTTATTTTTCTCCTCTTTATGGCCGCAATTCAATTCTGGTATCGAGCCGGCGGAACGGGCAACTCTGATGACGTTGATTACGAGGTCTACTCCGATACCTAATAATTTGCTGACCCCTGGAAGCTTGCATCAGCAAAGAACTTTTACTTCTTAAACAGAGACCCATACTCCCAGAGGAATGTCACTAATCCTAGCCGTCACACTGATTGCCGCCGTCTTCCCCCTATTCATTATCTTAGTAACCAGAATCCTAAACTACCATAACACACAATCATTTGAAAAAATATCCCCATTCGAATGTGGCTTTGACCCTAGCTCGTCTGCGCGAATTCCATTTTCACTTCGATTCTTCATCCTAGTAGTCATCTTTCTTGTATTTGACATCGAAATCGCTCTCCTAATACCAACTCCCTTAATTACACCCGCACCCTTAACTATAATTACCTTAACTACATTCATTATAATTCTAACCCTAGGCCTATTTCATGAATGAAATGAAGGATCTCTAGAATGATTTTGAATTATACTGGGTAGAATAAAGCTTCTAACTTTAATTCTGAGAGGTTCAATTCCTTTTATAATTCTATGCTCTTACCATCAACCGCCTTATTTTCCTCAACTCTAATTTTAGGCACAATTATAGCAATTTCTAGAACAAATTGACTATATGTGTGGATAGGCCTTGAACTAAACTTGTTATCCTTTATTCCTTTAATAAGAAAAACTAACAACCTCCAAGAAACTGAAAGAACAGTAAAATACTTTATTACTCAAGCCACCGGAAGAGGCCTTCTTTTACTAAGGGCTTTCACCATAAATTCACACCAACTATCCATTATTAACCCTCTAGCCTTTAATACATTCATAATAATAAGTCTTTTTCTAAAACTTGGCGCCGCACCAATACACTGATGACTTCCGCAAGTTATAGCAGGCCTCCCATGGCTAAACTGCCTAATTCTCACAACATGACAAAAAATCGCCCCTCTATGCCTCTTACTAACTACAATATCACCACACACTAACAAACTACCCCTTATAATATGTATATTAGGCGCGGTGGTAGGGGGGGTAGGGGGAATAAATCAATCTCATCTACGTACTATATTAGCTTATTCCTCAATTGGCCACTTAGCATGAATATTAACTGCACTAATAATTATTTCATCGTCCATACTAATTATCTACTTTATAGTGTATTCAACTATCAACCTTATAATTATATCTTCCATACACTTCGCATCCCAACTCCACAGAACAATAAATCAATCAATCATAAATACCTCTCACATTACATTTATATCCCTTACCATCCTACTATTTTCACTGGGAGGCCTTCCCCCTTTACTAGGATTTACTCCTAAATGACTCATGCTAATCAGCCTTACAAACAAAACAATATTCACCCCTCTCTTTTTCCTGATTTCAGGCTCCTTATTAAATCTATTTTACTACTTAAGAATAACATTTAACTTTTTATTATCTTCCTACTCAAAACGCCTCACAGCGCCACAAGTACCAACATATATAATACCCCTAACCATAATCATAGGGGGACTATCATCATTAATCGTAATTATATAGCCTTATAGTTGAATAATACAACATTAAACTGCAGATTTAAAAGTGTGCCCCACTAAGGCTTAT